CGGGAACAGGGCCTATCACAAGAATATTTTTTTTATCGGGACGATAACTCTGAAAAGAAAGATTTCCTATCTTTTCTTTCAACTCAGGAGAAATACGGTCGGGCGGCGCTAATTCGAATCCCTCGGGCAAAATAAGAACAGCACCCACATTTAACCCTCCCTTTTTCCCATTACCAAGAACTTGTTTCAGTTGCATATCATAAGGAATTCGAAGAACTGCTTCAAATACAGTATCGGGAAGCACAGTTTGGGGAACTTCAATATCCACGGGCTTATTAGCTAAATGGCAATTGGCACATACAATTCGTCCGGTTGCTTCTCGTGGGTTTTCATAACCCTGCTGCGCAAAAATGGGATATGCATTTGAAATAGATGTCCGAGTTATTACGTATATCATGATCGATACAGAAATCGATCGAATCATCTGTTCCTTTACCCAAGAAAAAGTATTTCTATTTTCCATATCCAATCGCAGATCCCAGAATTTCTACAATAAATTAGATAGGTAGCTAAGCTAATCTAGTTCCCTATACACGAGTCTGTTGTCATTCTACTGCAACAGTTGTACTGGAATGATGAATACCTTGAGCAGGTAGAAATAGAAAGAATTTTGCTAAAATGGAAAAGGGCTTTCTTTCTAAAGGAAGAAAGATGCTAATTTGATTAATATCAGGAAATCGAATGAGTTTATGCTTCACTAATTGAATGATAAATGACTACAAGCGAAGGAGATAGACGGTTTAAAGAAAAAAAGATCCAAAATTTAAAACATGTATCTAGAATCACTGGAAAACTACAAACAAAAATAGTGAAAATTAGCTCATTAGGAGCCCATCCAAGATCGTTGTAGACCCAACGAATTAGTAGTTCCCAACCGCGGGTGGAGTGAAATCCAACAAAAAAATCAGTAACTAAAAGAATCAAAAAAGCTTTTATTGAGTCATTTAAGTTATAGAAGAATTCCTGAACCCAAGAATTCAAAATGACAAGTTCCTCTTTACCCAGAAAAAAAGAACCACTTAGAATAGCCAAACAGATTATATTTGTCGAGAAATGCAAAATGATATGGAGATGATCCTCATTATCTATTTTGACCAATTGTATTATTTCCTTGTGTATTCCTATAGGAGGTTTTTGTACATGTGTCTTCGGTTTCTCTTTTATCATTTCGTCCAAGAGAAAAAGTTCTTCTAATTCTATGAATCTTTCTAGAACCTTTTTCTCTTGAATATCAGTTAAGAGAGTTTCAGATTGCCTGGTATTCCACCAATTCTTAATCCAAAGTTCCAGACATTTGTTAAAAGAGAAAGAGACTCCCCAGGGCAAAAGTACGATAAATACAAGATATAGGAAAGAAGGCAATGCTTTCTTTTTTTTCATTTTTGATCTGTAAATTGAGTTGTTAATGAATCTGCTTCATTCGCTGACTCTATTTCATTCGCTGACTCTATATGATATTTCTTTTTATTTGAAGCAAAAATTCTATAACAAGGTTTGAGACCTTGTATCTATTCCTCTTTTTTGTATACTAGTGGAATTTCATTGCATTGGGTTCTTTCTTAGATCTAGATGGAGTGGAATAGAGAAATAGAATAAAAAAAAAAGCCCTTTCAGATGAAAATGGAAGAATATTATGCCATATATCTCACTTGGACAAAACAAATTAGAAGCAATTTTCTCTTATCCTCGTTTGTTCCTTTCTTTAGATAAATACTCAAAAATCTCCTTACAATAACGAATCCAATTCATTCAATTCATTTCAAAAATTCAAAAAAATTAAATCGGTATTCAAAATACTTCAATTGGTACGCGCAAGAAATAGGCCAATTCGGCAGCTTTTTGTTCAATTTCTCGTGGAGTAAAAAACTTCTCATCAGTACGAGTCAAGGGAATGACCCCCTGGCCCCGGATTTCCATATAAAGGATACGACGAGGATAAAGACCCTCTTTAACCTGAATTCTAATTGATTGGATATCCCGCATAAGGAATCGAAGGAAGACGCGACGTTTTATTCCAGGGAATCCCCAACGAAAAATGCACACTATTCCCTCTTTTCTATCGAATCGGTCATAACCACTGCCTACATTCCACAAAATAGTGCACCACAAGTAGGAGCTAATGAATAGGCCCGCGATTCCGTAGAAAGACATCACGACCCCCTGTGGAAAAAAAAGAATTTGTTGAGATGGAAGTACAGATATCATATTCTTACCAAGATAACTGGAAGCCCCAACCGATAAAAATCCTAGTGAACCTAGAAAAAGAATACAGGCCCAGAAAAAATTACCTCTTTTTCGAGAACCTTTTAGAAGTTCTATCCATATGTGTTCTGATCGCCAATTCATATTAGATATACTAAATCCAGCAGCGGTCGATTGAAATTGAGAGAATAAGCTAAATGATTTTGACTTTACTTTTTTTGATTCTGAAATCGCCTTCAGTAACTAGTACTCCTGTGAAATAATTGGTTAGATACATTGACTTTCTATTCAAAAAATATCTGTTGATCTACTTAAAATAAAACTTGCTATACCCGGCTCCGCATATGCATGCATTTATGCTCGTAGCCTATATCCGCATCCATAGCCGTTTTTCATTTGTGTGTAGAAAGAGCCACATACCCTACCATATTATATTACTTACACTAAAAAATATCTGTATTATGATCCTGCGTGGAAATACATTGAGAAAATTCGGCCCCATCGGTTCTAGACAATCTTATTTTTCTGCACATAAAGAAATAAAGAAGCCATTGCAATTGCCGGAAATACTAAGCCTACTAAAGGCACGAAAATAGAAGGTAAGTTAAAATCCGTCATAGAATAGGTGTCTCAATTCAAATTTACTATTTCTATCTATTCGAAAAATATCTTAGGATTCTTATAATATAATTAAGTATATCTATTATAAGGAATATTGACTATTGTATTTTTTAGTTTGCAAAATAAAGATTTTTTATAGAATACTATAGAATACTTTAGTATTCTATAAAAAAAAATGAATGGAATGGATAATAAGAAAATTGCAAAAAAGGAGATTAAAAAGATTTGATTTTTCTTTTCCCGTCCTCATGGCCTTTCTATCCTTCTAATCGAACTTGAAATTGGATTCAAAAGAAAGCGATTGTGAAAATGAAATACCTCTTTCAGAATACCCTTTAAAAAAGGTCTCAGTACGACTTTTAGTCGAATGCGCCCATTTCGAATCCTAAATCAGTTTCGTCTACCTACTTCCACATGCAATACTTCTTCAACCACTCTCGGACCCCCACAAACGCAAGATGCGCGTCAGGTTTTGAAATAAGGATATCCCCCAACCCCAGTATACCGAAACTCGCTCTTATCCTATCCCACCGGTTGTAAGGATTCATACATAGGGCTTTTTAGTTGATTGATAGTGCCGTAAAGTTGAAGCTTTTTTAGACTTTTTTATTAAGCTGTAATTTCCTTCCTGCATACGTGCTCCTCTATCCTCTAGAAGCTCATACAATAATGCGCGGTAAAGGCGGAAAAATAGCATACTCAATCAAAATCAAAGGGCAAATTCTCTTACCTACTACAGATCTCATACTACCCCCTTAGACTTTTTAAGGCGATATACCACCCAAAGGGTATGAAAATGCCGGGTGGAGTTAGCTTTTCGACGAAAACCCGTCCCGTGCAGCGAAGTCCTGTTAGTAAGACCCCGCGCAAGACACAAGAATGGATTATAGAAGAATATTATTCCGAATACTCCTCCGGACGCGTATAGTAGCATTGCGATTCCTAATCTTTTTTCATTGATTCTTTCCCAATAAATAAAGACTTTTTCTGTAAATACTGCGTATTTGATTCCATTATCATATGATAATACTATATTTGTATTTATTTATTGTATTATACCTTTATATATTCTAAATATATAGAATAGAGGAATCTCGATTTGTCAAGTCTCATGATCGTATCAAGATCTATTTTTATTCGGCTCAATCTTTTTTTTAAGATTGAGCCGAGTTTAATTGCAATCAATTAGAAGAATAAAGAAGAATTACTGCATTTCGTAACTGCTTTTTTCTCTTTCTATTTCGCTTCTTTTTTATTTAGACCTTCTTTATATCTAGTTTTATCTACTTATCTATAGTATCTACCGGCTCGAACTCAAATTTGATCGCCTTCCATATTTCACAAGCTGCGGCTAGTTCAGGACTCCATTTGCAAGCTGCTCGGATAATTTCATTACCTTCACGAGCAAGATCGCGCCCTTCGTTACGAGCTTGTACACAAGCTTCTAAAGCCACCCGATTAGCTACTGCACCAGGTGCATTTCCCCAAGGATGTCCTAAAGTTCCTCCACCAAATTGTAATACGGAATCATCTCCAAAGATTTCGGTCAGAGCTGGCATATGCCAAACATGAATACCCCCTGAAGCCACCGGTATAACACCTGGCATAGATACCCAGTCCTGAGTGAAAAAGATACCGCGAGCACGATCTTTTTCAATAAAATCATCGCGCAATAAATCAACAAAACCTAAAGTCATTTCGCGTTCCCCTTCTAACTTACCTACTACTGTACCGGCGTGGACATGATCTCCCCCAGACATACGCAATGCTTTAGCTAATACACGAAAATGCATACCATGATTTTTCTGTCTATCAATAACTGCATGCATTGCCCGGTGAATGTGAAGAAGTAGGCCATTGTCGCGGCAATAATGAGCCAAAGTAGTATTTGCGGTGAATCCCCCAGTTAAGTAGTCATGCATTACAATAGGAACCCCTAATTCCCTCGCAAATATAGCTCTCTTCATCATTTCTTCGCATGTACCTGCAGTCGCATTCAAGTAATGCCCCTTGATTTCACCGGTTTCGGCCTGTGATTTATAAATTGCTTCGGCACAAAAGACAAAACGGTCCCTCCAGCGCATAAATGGTTGTGAGTTTACGTTTTCATCATCTTTGGTAAAATCAAGTCCACCGCGTAGACACTCATAACACGCTCTACCGTAATTTTTTGCGGATAATCCCAATTTTGGTTTAATAGTACATCCCAAAAAAGGACGGCCGTACTTGTTCAACTTATCCCTTTCAACTTGGATACCATGAGGCGGACCTTGGAAAGTTTTTGAATAAGTAGGGGGAATTCGCAGATCCTCCAGACGTAGAGCGCGTAGGGCTTTGAAACCAAATACGTTACCCACAATGGAAGTAAACATGTTAGTAACAGAACCCTCTTCAAATAGGTCTAATGGATAAGCTACATAAGCGATAAATTGATTTTCCTCCCCAACAACGGGCTCGATGTGATAGCATCGCCCTTTGTAACGATCAAGACTGGTAAGTCCATCAGTCCAAACAGTTGTCCATGTACCAGTAGAAGATTCGGCAGCTACTGCAGCCCCTGCTTCTTCGGGCGGAACCCCGGGCTGAGGAGTTACTCGGAATGCTGCCAAGATATCAGTATCCTTGGTTTCATACTCCGGGGTGTAATAAGTCAATTTATAATCCTTAACACCAGCTTTAAATCCAACACTTGCTTTAGTTTCTGTTTGTGGTGACATAAGTCCCTCCCTACAACTCATGAATTAAGAATTCTCACAACGACAGGGTCTACTCGATATGGATTAGGCGTAAATGAAACCTTTGCAAAAATCTTTTAAAACAAAAAGGGTATTCAATTAATATCAACTCATTAAAGAAAATGGAGGGCATGCTTAAGTTAATGAATATGTTTCATTCATATATAATGCGTACACCCTGTGTATGTTCTATCCTATAGGAATTCTACTATAGGAATTCGATAGGAATTGAGTTGTTGTTATGGTAAGTTAACATGGTTCGTTATTAAACCATGGATTTGATTCACCAAATCCATCATTATTGTATACTCTTTGATAGATATAGCGCAACCCAAATCAATCCCTAATCCTTATTTTACAAGTTCTTAATAGGCCCCTTTCTTATTTTGAATGTAAATACCTAAATACTAAGAAAATTCTCTGTTGACAGCAATCTATGCTTCACAGTAGTATATATTTTGTATATCGAAGTCCTAGATAGGAAAGTAGAGTAGGGACAGATCCTCCACAAAAGGCGAAATGTATATGAAAAAAAAGATTGATTGAACTTTCCAACGGACTCATTCCATGAGTAAACGATTGAATGGGATTCGCTTGGGCAACGAAATCAAGTCCTCGTCCCCCTTTCTCTCTTATTGAATTAACTAATTCATTTCCTTTTGACTTTTGGATTTTTGGCTATTTTTTTGGATTTGATTTGGCATTATTCAACAAGAAAAAATTCGACAAATTCCTTTTTTTTTTGAAAATTATGTGATAATTATGAGAACCAATCCTACTACTTCTCGTCCCGGGGTTTCCACAATTGAAGAAAAAAGCATAGGGCGTATCGATCAAATTATTGGACCCGTGCTGGATATCACTTTTCCCCCGGGCAAGTTACCTTATATTTATAACGCTTTGGTAGTCAAGAGTAGAGACACTGCCGGTAAGCAAATTAATGTGACTTGTGAGGTACAACAATTATTAGGAAATAATCGAGTTAGAGCTGTAGCTATGAGTGCTACAGACGGGTTGATGAGAGGATTGGAAGTGATTGACACGGGAGCTCCTCTCAGTGTTCCAGTCGGTGGAGCTACTCTCGGACGAATTTTCAACGTTCTTGGGGAACCTATTGACAATTTGGGTCCTGTAGATATTAATGCAACATTCCCTATTCATAGATCTGCGCCTGCCTTTATCGAGCTAGATACGAAATTATCCATCTTTGAAACAGGTATTAAGGTGGTCGATCTTTTAGCTCCTTATCGACGTGGAGGAAAAATAGGACTATTTGGGGGGGCTGGAGTAGGTAAAACAGTACTCATCATGGAATTAATCAACAACATTGCTAAAGCTCATGGAGGCGTATCCGTATTTGGCGGAGTAGGGGAACGGACTCGTGAAGGAAATGATCTTTATATGGAAATGAAGGAATCCGGAGTAATTAATGAAAAAAATTTGGAGGAATCAAAGGTAGCTCTAGTCTATGGTCAAATGAATGAACCGCCGGGAGCTCGTATGAGAGTTGGTTTAACTGCCCTAACTATGGCAGAATATTTCCGAGATGTTAATAAGCAAGACGTGCTTCTATTCATCGATAATATCTTTCGTTTTGTTCAAGCAGGATCGGAGGTATCCGCCTTATTAGGGAGAATGCCCTCCGCAGTGGGTTATCAACCTACTCTTAGTACAGAAATGGGTTCTTTGCAAGAAAGAATTGCTTCTACAAAAAAGGGATCCATAACTTCGATCCAAGCAGTTTATGTACCTGCGGACGATTTGACCGACCCTGCTCCTGCCACAACATTTGCACATTTGGATGCTACTACCGTACTTTCCAGAGGATTAGCTTCCAAGGGTATTTATCCAGCAGTAGATCCTTTAGATTCAACCTCAACTATGTTACAGCCTCGGATCGTTGGCAACGAACATTATGAAACTGCGCAAAGAGTTAAGGAAACTTTACAACGTTACAAAGAACTTCAGGACATTATCGCAATTCTTGGGTTGGATGAATTATCAGAGGAGGATCGTTTAACTGTAGCAAGAGCACGAAAAATTGAACGTTTCTTATCACAACCGTTCTTTGTGGCAGAAGTTTTTACCGGTTCTGCAGGAAAGTATGTTGGTCTTGCAGAAACAATTAGGGGATTTCAACTAATCCTTTCCGGAGAATTAGACGGCCTACCCGAACAAGCTTTTTATTTGGTGGGTAACATCGATGAAGCTAGCACGAAAGCTATAAACTTAGAAGAGGAGAACAAATTGAAGAAATGAAATTAAATCTTTATGTACTAACTCCTAAGCGAATTATTTGGGATTGTGAAGTGAAAGAAATCATTTTATCTACTAATAGTGGCCAAATTGGCGTATTACCAAACCACGCCCCCATTAACACAGCTGTAGATATGGGTCCTTTGAGAATACGCCTCCTCAACGACCAATGGTTAACGGCGGTTCTGTGGAGCGGTTTTGCGAGAATAGTTAATAATGAGATCATCATTTTAGGAAATGATGCGGAACTGGGTAGTGACATTGATCCGGAAGAAGCTCAACAGGCACTTGAAATAGCCGAAGCTAACTTGAGTAGAGCTGAGGGTACGAAAGAGTTGGTTGAAGCGAAGCTAGCTCTCAGACGAGCTAGGATACGAGTCGAGGCTATCAATTGGATTCCCCCATCCAATTGAATACAATCCAATGGTTTAGTTGATACAAAGAAAAAGGGAAGAGGGGTAGAAAAAGTTATTAGATAGCGAAGCGAAGTAAGTCCAATGCTATCTAGTAATTTTTCTACCTACCTACCTACTATTGGATTTGAACCAATGACTCCCGCCGTATGAAAGCAATACTCTAACCACTGAGTTAAGTAGGCAATTTATCACCACAAAGGAAGACCCATTACTTCGATCGATTATAGATCGAATCCTTTTTATAAGCAATACTGCTCCGTTATTGGTATGTTATATAGTAAACAGATCAAAGGGATATCCTCTGGCATTAGAGAATATTCATCTTGACAAGAAATTATCTATATGTTAAGATATCTCTGACAAGGGCTATAGCTCAGTTCGGTAGAGCAACTCGCTTACACGTGCGCCAATGCTTTTCAAGGGAGCTTATTATGCAATGAACATAATTGATCTTATTGCAAAATCAATGTCTTACTTCATAGATTCGAGAGAATAGGAGAACAGTAGCCTGACAAACAGTCGGTTCAGTCCGATTCAGGTGCCAATTCAGGTGCCTAATCAAATAGAACCCTTATTGATTTGCTAGTTGATAAGGTAAATATCCAGCCCACTAAATGCTAGGCGTAATGAGGATAAGGGCCTCCAAAAAACTTCTTTTCGTTCTATGAACTTTAAGGTGTATGAAGTCTCATAGTCAACTCTTGCAGCGGAACGATAGAGACTCCATTTCACTTAGGTTGATTTAATTTAGGCCGGAGGCAGACCTAAGTCAAGGTAATCCTCCTTTGAAACACTTTGGTATTGCTCCTAGATAGATCATAATACAAATAATCAATCAGAGCACAGGGAGCCATCTCATTATCTTTCCGTAAAGAAAAACTATGGTGGACTAACTGATCTTTACATCAGTTGATGAAAGAGCCCAATGCAAAAAAATGCATGTTGGGTCTTTGAAACAGTTCGAATCATTTCGATAATAATCCGTTTGATCTGTTTTACCGAGAAGGTCTACGGTTCGAATCCGTATAGCCCTAATATGTCCTTTTTTTAGATTTTAGGATAGAGATCCTATGTTTCCTTTAGTATAGTTTTCATTTCCTCATTAGTACTTGTTTATAGACTGGACGGTCGCTTGCGCCATAGAATAGAGATAAAAGCATTACCACAGGCTCATTCATCGAAAATCTTAGAGACAGGAAAAGAAAAACGAATTTCTATCAAATCAATAGAAGGAAGGATCCCTTACCTGATTTGAATTCCATCCTCCTTCAAATAGGATATGCTCTAAGTCCCTAGACTTCCCTATAATAACTGCAATGATTTTCTCCATCTTGCGAATTCCTACTTTGTTTGAAGTATATTACTTTGCTTATATATACATTATCTAAATCGATCTACTTTCTATAAAATAGAAAAATTGAAATAAAATCCAAAAATAAAGAAAGAGTAAATAAGAAAACAGAATATTCTGTCTCATAGTTCTGAAATAGAGTTCTTTATTTTTATAGTATTACTCCTCATTAGGCTGCATACATTAGTCATCCTATCTTAATTAGGTTCTAATTATAAATAGAATGGAAATCAAAAAGAAAGGGAGTCGGGATTCCATTGGATGAATCTTTAAAGAAGACAGGGCACAGAGGAAACAAAGGCTAAACTAAGTGCTTTGATTTGAGCAAAACGGATTCTTGTTTCACCGAGGAAAAGAGAGAAGTTCTGGATAAATTGACAACGCTGACTTGAATTGACTAATTCAGTTCCGCCTATTCC